GTTTCAAAAAAAGTAGGCATACGACGTACAAAAAGTTCGCGCCCTTCTTTATCTCTAAAGACAGGGTGTCCTAACCATCCAACAGCTATCCCATCCCCATTGTCCATTGAGCCCGCTCTGAATAACCCCCCCTTTGCCGGATTATTACCAATATAATCATAAAAGGCTAATTTTTCAGGAATTTTAGACCAAGCTTCTGATAAACTTTGATTTTCGGCCAGTCCAGCACCAATTCTTCGATATATTTCTTGCTGAAAATATCCCTGATCCCATTGATAACGAGTGGGGCCAAACAATTCGATTGGGGTAGTTGCTGAACCATACCACATAGTTCCAGCAACAACAAAAGCTGCAAAAAAGACAGCAGCAATACTACTGGAAAGGACGGTTTCAATATTGCCCATACGTAATCCTTTGTATAAACGCTGGGGCGGACGGACACTAAGATGGAAGAGGCCCGCCAATATGCCCAATGTCCCCGCTGCAATATGATGAGAAGCTATTCCTCCCGGAACAAAGGGATCAAAACCGCCCACACCCCACGCTGGATTTACGGATTGTACCCTTCCGGTTAATCCGTAAGGATCGGACACCCATATCCCAGGACCGTACAATCCTGTTACATGAAATGCACCAAAACCAAAGCAAGCCACCCCTGAGAGAAATAAATGAATTCCAAAGATCTTCGGCAAATCCAAAGAGGGTTTTCCCGTACGTTCATCAGAAAAGATTTCTAGATCCCAATATACCCAATGCCAGATAGCTGCCAAGAAGCACAAGCCAGATAACACAATATGTGCACCGGCCACACCTTCGTAACTCCAAATACCCGAATTCGTAATAGTCCCTCCTGTGATACTCCAACCACCCCATGAATTGGTTATTCCTAAACGAGTCATGAAAGGGATAACAAACATACCTTGTCTCCACATTGGATCAAGAACAGGGTCAGAGGGGTCAAAAACTGCCAATTCATATAAAGCCATCGAGCCGGCCCAACCAGCAACTAGCGCTGTATGCATTATATGGACAGAAAGCAAACGGCCGGGATCATTCAATACAACGGTATGAACACGATACCAAGGCAAACCCATGGAAATACCCCTTATATCAATAGAAAAGAGACAATAAATAACTTGATTGCATTGGAAAAAGAGGCCCCCCCTCTTTTACCGCAAATTCTTTAGCGGAGAAAGATTAAAGATTCATGTTTGTTTTCTTCTTTTAGTAATAAAGAAACAGTTTGTTTCGTAGGAACAAAGAGAAGCAGGTCTATTTTAGACCCGATAAGGATCAATACGCAATGGGGATTGGTCCCATTTTCTATGAGGAGAATGCTTCCCTATTTGTTTTAAAAGGCCTACATTTTCGTACAAATTTTCCTTTATTCATTCTCTAATGATCTTTTGAATAAGAAAGATCTGTGGATAAATGAAATATAGGATAAGAGCCTGTAGTCTTCATTATTCATAGAAGAAAGAAAGACATGACACCACACGTTCGCGCTTCCACATCAAAGTACATTAGAGTCCTTAAATAAAGAATTAAGTCCATTTCATTTCTATGCCAGTGGGTGTTCCTAAAGTACCTTTTCTAAATCCCAATCCCGACCCCGAGCCCGATTCCGTAGTTGAAGAACTTGACAGCATGGAGGAAAAGGCTACTTGGGTTGACTTATAGTGCGACTTGTCAGATCTATTGGGTCGTATGGGATTTCCCCATTTTCTCCCCCGATCGAGATATCCTCCCCTTCGCCCAAGAAAAATTTTCGAATTATCAGAGGAAGCGTGAAGTGAAATGAAGTGCAATTAGATGCGTTTTGGGGGGTATCCAGATGAATATTCTTTCTCAATTAGAAGAATTTATGGTTGGCTTGGTTGAACCACTAAAATGAAGTATCCAGGCTCCGTTTAGAAAAAGCACCAATCCGTACTTCCGTACTCTAGCTATCTAGGATTTCTATTTGTATCCTAAGTAAGTCAATTATATATATATTCTTTTAATGAAATGAAAAGAATTCATTATTAAGAAATAGAAATAGGAATGATCACAAGGAATCAATCGAGTAATATGACAAACATGCCAAATATTCGACGGAAGACATGAAATGAATTGAAAAAAAAAAAGAAGTCGTAGCAAAAAGAGGCGGTATTGGTAGCATTTGTACTATATGTGCAAATAGAAATCGGGCAGATCTTTACTCGAAGCAGAGCAGAAACCTAAAAGAATTGACGAAGCCCGGCCTGTTCAGGAACAAGAAAAAAATATCGTGATTTGGATTGGATCTCGATAAAAGAGTATATCAATGAGAAATGAGTTTGATAAGTTTAAAAGAGGGCTTGAATCTACACATTGATTCTTTTTTTTTCACGGTTTTTGTTGAACCGTTTGGTGAACCGTATGCATCAAAAGATGCATGTACGGCTCCTAAGGGATACAATTTTATCCTAATTAACCGCCTTTATCGCCAAAGACTCCTTTTTTTAGGCAAAGACCTGGAACAGGAGGTTGCAAATAACATCGTGGGTCTTATGATACATCTCAATATAGAAGATCCTTTCTGGACTCAAACCTTGTATATAAACTGTCTTGGCGGATTTATAATTCCCGGGCTGGCTATTTATGATACTATTGGCTTTGTGGAACCAGACGTAAAGACAATATGCCTGGGAATAGCCGCTTCGATGGCATCCGTTGTCCTGCTCGGAGGAACCGTTACACAACGTTGCGCATTCCCTAACGCTTGGCGCCAATGAGTTTCGTTTTTTATTTGAAAGAAAAAGAAGACTATGCCTTCGCCATATGAAATATGAATATTAAGTAATAATAGCATGGCACTTTGAATTCGATACGAGAAAACTTTTTTTTTTGTTTTTTTTTCAAAACATTAGATTATGTATCGAAAGAGTAGTATGAAATACGGGGCATCCCCAATTGAATCTTATCTATTGGGGACCCTTTTAAGCGTACCAAACCTTTTTGTTTTCACACCAGAAAGCTCTTATATTAACAATCTTTATATCATAAAAGAGTCAAAAAACTTTGGGATTGTTGAATCACAGACGAAAGAAATATATAAAGCAGCGGAGCCATCATAGTATTTTTGAACTTCTTCGAAAGGAAGGGTGGTAAGTGGATCATTTAACGACCTGGGTCTGATAGGCCCCTCTTTTCCCTTTCGTCGAGGGAAATTCAAAGCAAATTCCATTGTAAAGCCGTATGCAATGTGCAAAAGATGCCTGTACGGTTGTTCAATTCTTTTTTTTCTTATTCTTTATCTTCTATTCTCGGCCTTATCGTGGGAGATGAAAGAAGACCTTATCATACGTATCATCAGGGTAATGATCCATCAACCTCGTGTGAAGGATTTTGACGACCGGTTTTCGGAAGTTAATTTGGAAGGGCATACATTCTTAAAATTGCGCAACTGCGTCACACAAATTTATATCCAGAGAACAAACAAACCTGCTTGGGTTGTAGTTGTAGACCTGGAAAGGGATACTTTTATGTCACCAACAGAAGCGATCGCTTATGGAATTATTGATGGGGTATATGTTTCCGAAGAGGAAGATCAAGGATGGAGTTAGTGATGGGGTATATGTTTCCGAAGACGAAGATGAAGAATAAAAAAAAAAAGGAATAGGAACCTGACGAAACCAATGAAGAGGCGGGACCTCTTGATACACCCCAGGAGATTGAGATCGCCTATTAACTAACAGAAACAAAGAAAAATTTTGTCCAAACTCTTACCGGATTTCCTTTTCAATTCTATTCATCTAGTAAATAGAAGAAATTGAGAAGCTTCCGGTTAGGATGGATCTAAACCAGTACATTAGGTATACGGTTTAGCATGCCAACTAGTAACCAACTTCTTAGAAACTCAAGACAGCCAGTCAGAAAAACCAAGAAAACCCCCGCTCTTAGGGGATGCCCTCAGCGCCGAGGAAGATGTAGTAAGGTGTATGTGTGACTCGTTCAGATCATGGACTCGGAAAATCATTTTCCAGTATCAACGATCAGTACCGGAGAATAAAATAGAATGAACTCCATTTTCTATCTAAGAAAATAGATCCTATCTTATCATATTCTTCTACTGGGTCTGAAATTTATGGTTTTCATTGGTTCAAATCCAATCACCTTCATTTTGAATTTAAGATGAGAAAAAATTCTCCATTGGTAGCAAATGCTTATCCGATTAAGCGGGGGAAATCCTATTTAAAAAGCAGAAAGAGTATACCTCTATTCTTGCAAGAACGGACTAAGAGGGTCAGCTATCCAGCAAATCTTTCTAATTAAATACCGTTACTGTATAGGTAGATCTCGTTGTGAAAGATCTATTACTGAATAGTTTATAGGTAGAGCCGAAGAGTGTGAACTGTACAAGTTACCAATAGCATTGATTAAATGAAAGAGGGGGCTCCGGTGTATAGAGGAGACCTAACCGTTTAAGAATAAGAAATAACCATAGAAACGATGGAACCCACTATTTCATTATTGACTTCTTTCTATTTACTCTTTTTTATTACTAGGTCTTTTTTGTATTTAGTATCAATATCCTTTTTTATATCAAGGTGCAATGCTTAGAAAAAAATCGTGGTCGGGAAGGTTATCGTAGCAAAAGCCATTGGAATTTTGATTTTATACATAGGAAAAATGCGTTTTGTTATTAATAAACTAGGAAAGGGAAAAGAATAACTGAAAAAAAAATCCATTACCATTAGTTATTCGTCAAAATTTCATTTATTTAATTTAATGACCAGAATTAAGCGAGGCTATATAGCTCGGAGACGTAGAGCAAAAACACGTTTATTTGCATCAGGCGCTCGAGGAGCTCATTCAAGGCTTACTCGACTTATTGCTCAACAGACAATAAGAGCTTTGGCTTCGGCTCATCGTGATAGAGATAAGAAAAAGAGGGATTTTCGTCGTTTGTGGATCACTCGGATAAATGGAGTAATTCGCCAAAATGTAGTATCTTATAGTTATAGTCAATTAATAACTAATCTGCACAAGGAACAGTTGCTTCTTAATCGTAAAATGCTTGCACAAATAGCTATCTCAAATAGGAATTGTCTTTCCATAATTTCCAGTGCGATTCTAAAATAAGGAGATTGGGATGAATCCACAGAACTCTTTTCATTTCATTAATTAATGGAGTTCTCTGGAGTATGAACTCCGGGAAGGTAGAGTAGAAATCAATTAGGAGGATAAAATAGGATAATATGATAAATTCATCAAAATGGGCATGGGCGATCAAAAAAAACATTTTTCTATTTTTCAAAAGGAGGTACCATGACGATCAAAGTGCATATCTTTGTCTCCGAACTGCACTTTTGGAAAACTTGGTCATTATGGGTTAGCCGCATGGATCCACAAGCTCCACGCGGTCTTTTGCCCGATGCCGAGATTTGTGTTTGGCCACCGTTGCACGGGACCATAGGAGTCCCGATGTGGGATTGGGCTAAGAATGTGAAAGAAACCAAGGCAGAGATTCTATGCCGAAGGATACGCCTGGCTACGCGCTATGCAGAGATGGAATGCCAAAGGATACGCATGGTTATATCCTTTCTATGTACCTCAAGGAAAACAGCTCCCTTTATCTTTTTACGTCTAGTCATCTTGATCTTGATGGTCGTTTTGGGCTACGTGATTTGGAGAAGACTCAAAAGAAAAAAGAAAAGGGGGGTCTCTTAAATGAAAAAAGAGATTCTCCCGAGAAATAAAATATAGATGTCATTGACATTTCACTATAGCAATGAAGAACCTTTTTTCAAAATGACAGTTCCCAAAAAACGTCTTTCTAGTTCAAAAAAGCGAATTCGGAAAAATATCTGGAAAGGAAAAGGGCATTCGGCGGCGTTGAAAGCTTTTTCATTAGGGAAATCGCTTTCTACCGGGAATTCAAAAAGTTTTTTTCGTTTTTTTTCTATGCCAACAGATAATAAGAAAACAAAAAAATCCTCAAAATGGATGGGGATTCTTTTTTCCCCATAAAACCGCATGTGAAAATCAAAAAAGAGGGGTGGGGGGATATCTTAAATAAGAGATTCCCCTTTTCTACTCAATTTTGAGTTGATATTAATGTAAGAAACTTTTTGAAGTTGAGGAATAGAATCAAGAAATTTGGGATGCGAACTCCAGGCGAATATGAAGCGCATGGATACGAGGTATGCCTTAGAATGAAAGACAATTCCGAATGAGCTTTGTCTACGAACAAGGAAGCTATAAGTAATGCAACTATGAATCTCATGGAGATTCTGATTACCTTTCTGTTCTTCAGAACAGACTATTACTCTTTTTTTTCCCAAAACGGGGAGGAACTTTAACTATGCATCATCTTACGAGTAGACGTATTGAAATTCGGGCAGCCCTTATTTTCGGGCTGTTTTACGGAGTACTAATCACATTTTCAAAACTCACAAGTTACCTTTTTCTTATCCGATATTGGATTTGTCAAGACGATGAGGGGACTGGTAAGGCGAGAGCACTAAGCTATGGGTTTACTCTGGGGCATTTGGTAGGATACTTATTTATTTATTATTTGCCTTTTTATAATGCCCTTAGCAATTTTTATAGTAAAATAATACTCGCTCTTTGCCTTATGTTATATCACTTTTTCTGGACGAATCATCATCTGGATATTTTTATACCTAAATCTTTTTCAACTCCACAGCGAGATCAGACCCTAGCATTTGTTTATGGTTTAAGTTATAGATTATTAAATTATACCTTTTTTCCTAACGCGATCTTCGCGAGAATGCTGATAGGATACTTAGTACAATGCCGATTTAAAGTCTTATTTTTATCTACTACTTTTTTTGTTTGGGTCATCGGGCACTTGATTTGTATCAAATGGGTTCAATTTTTAACATTATGGCTACAGAAAAATTATTCGGCTTTTCTGATTCTTACTCATCAACTGTACCTGCAAGATAAGATCAAGAAGATCAGATCCCGGACTATATCTATAGCAAAAATATTTGAGTATAAACCGGATCCTGTTATGAAACCCGGGATCTATCGTGAGTCACAAACAATCGATGAGATGATTCAAATGTTAGCTACGATTCTTTTTATCGTTGCGCTGTATTTGTTGGGAAAATCCCCCACACCTTTTGTTCCGCACAGTCCATCAGCGCCTAATGCAGTCGAACTAGCAAGGATGTCACGCCTAGAGGAAGAAGCCAAAGTGCAAAGAGAAATAGAAGATAGATTCTATCCATTAGAGGACTTCGAAGAAGAACAAAAGAAAGACGAAAAGGAAGAACAAAAGAAAGACGAAAAGTCAGCTGACGAAGAAAAAAAAAGGGCTGTAGAGGAAGAGAATCAAGAAATTTGGGATCTCGACGAGGAAGAGAATCAAGAAATTTGGGATATGGATGAAGAAAAAGGATTTGAAAATACCCTTTATACTTTCTTTTCGGATTGCTTTTTCGAGTCCTTTTCATTTTATGCTTTCCTTTTCAACCGGTTGAAATTCTATTCTGGTTACCTTTTCAACCGGTTGAAATTCTGTTATGGTTACCTTTTCGACTTGTTTTCGTATTCTAGTCGCTTTTTGAACCGAATCGAGCCCCTTTTTTCTCCCTTTTTGGTCGTGGTAAAACCTTTTTACCTCTACTTTTTCAATTTCTTTTCCGTGTATATTCCCCATTTGAAGTTCCTTAAGTGGTTTTTGTTCAACCACAATTTTGTTTTTAGCGCCATTTTCCGCGGTTTTTCCCATTTCTTTTTCAACCCTAGGAGGTGGGTTCTACCTTACCGCTACATCAAAACTTCTTTCTACGAATATAGTGTAAAAAGGGGGGGGTTTTCACAATTTGGTTTTTATAAATGTCAAAGCGATGGAAAAGAACGGACCTCTTTCACATATCCACTTTCTTTAATCACTTTTTATAAAATGATTGAAGGAAAACTTTCTTTGTTTAGAAAAAAAAAGCTACTCCCCGATAGGGATAGATTGTACACCCTTTGGGTTTTACGAAATGCAAAGAAAAAGGCCAGTCTCAACAAGGAATTAAGAAAAAGAGTACAGAAGCTAAAAAGCGGATCTCCTTTTAGGGATGCATTGGACATACGGAGAAAGCTCTTTCAATTCAAATACACTCCGAAAGTGTTGCGATCATTTTCTGAGACCATCTTTGACCAAATGCACCCGTCGGGAGGAAAGAAAAGGGAAAATGACCCCGTCTGGGATGGACCTTCTCGCGGAGCTTTTTGGTATAACCATAAATTGACGAAAACAGCAGCGGAACAGAGGGTTGACGAGGAAGAGCACCTGCAAACAATGTGGTTGTTTTTTAAAGACTTAAGGCCTTTAAATCAGAAAGAGCAGTATTTGATACTCGAACGCCAGAAACTGGAACGGGAAAGCCAGGAAAAACAAAAGCTTAGACGGCAATGTTTCGAAAAGAGTCTATTAGGGAAAACTTTGAGAATACTTCAAAAAATGGCTCCTTATTTTCGAGCGCCACAGTACATCCCCAGTAACTCTATGTCGCGAGCTTTTAAACTTTACCGGGTATCTGCTTACTTGACTCTTGACTGGCAGGAAACTACCAGAATATTAAGGCGAGTTCACAAGCTGAGAAAGAGGGGCATGATTATCCGAGTCAATGAGGAAAGAGAGAGTTGGATTCGTTCTCACAAGGAACGTTATCTAAAACTCAAGGAAATTCGAAAAAAAAGGGTGCAATTGGAAAAAGAAAAAAGAAGACCCAAGAAAATTTTGTTAAGGTTAGATAAAAAGAGAAATAAAGGAACCTTGATAAAAAAACAAAAGGAGGCTTTCCCCTTAAATACAATTTTAACTAGAATTTTGGTTCTTAATTCTCATTTTAGAACAAGTTCAAAAAGAAAGCGAGATTCAAAAGATAGAAGAAACCTTTATTCCTATCCAAACCCATTGTTAGAGAAAATAAACAAAATACGTCGAAACCGTAACACGGTATATCACATTATGAATACCTACTATGAGGGTAGGAGCGGTTTCACACATGAAGACATTCCTAAGATGCGAAAAAAATATCAAAAATACCGTCAGTTTCAGCTGAAACTACGGACAATCATGAAAGAAGTCCCTCGGTGGGGATACAACATAGATGATGAAAAAATAGATTATAGTGATTACACTATAAGAAATGACGATGTAGTAGCCGAAGACGTCTATTTGCGTACAAGAAAAGCAAAATTTAGGGTATTTAGAACCAAAGTATGGAAATACTATGAGCGACATGATAAACGTGAACTGAAGCAATGGTATTTTTACCGTTACGCTAAGATCACGCATTTTCGTCGCAATATGGTCAAAGGTGCGGACCGCACCCAAAGGCGAAAAGTAACGATTTGTGGGTGGTATGAACACCGGGTCCAGTCGCCCCTTTTTTTGCCCAAACGAAGGAAAACACTTATACTCATTATGCTCACTTTAGATGTCTTTGAGCTTATGAAAAAATGTTATAGATTTTTACGACAGGACTCCCGGTTTCAAGTTAGAGTTAAGCGTATATCCGAAAGGATAAACCGAATTTGGAAGAAACTGTGGAACCTGCCAGATTCTCAAAAGAGTGCTATAGAGGCTGCTTTAGAAGCAGAAAACGAACTCCAAGGACTGAGGGAAAGCGAAGAAGACAAAAAAAAACGCCAAGAACAAGGAGATGCCTTAGAAGAATGGCAGGAGCGCCGAGAGGCGCATGAGATCCGAGCCATTTGTATAGCGGAAACTTGGGAACTCCTTCAATCGGGTCATGCAGTAAGATCTCTGATCCTATTAATCCAATCGTTTTTGAGGAAAAATGTGATCTTTCCTTTCTTGATAATAGCTAAAAATATGGCTCGTATACTCTTATTTCAAAGTCCCGAATTGTTTCAGGATTTCGCGGATTTAAAGAAGGAAACTCACACCTTGTGCGATTTTGGTGGTATTCCACTTGACGAGTCACAAGACCCAATAGGGTGGTTCACAGATGGTTGTCAGATAAGGATCCACTTTCCTTTTGAGTGGAAACCTTGGCGAGAAACCGAGCAAAGCAAAGAGAGCAGTGTGGCAGAGGATTTGTATTTAACCGTTTTTGGAAGAATCACTAATATTCCTTTTGGTACGGCTCGCAAGCCCTACCCGTTTTTTAAAACCGTTTTTGAAGAACTAAAGAAAAAAAAAGCTTCTCAAGAACTCAAAAACCTACTCACAAGTGGAATTAGAAAGTTGCAAAAGAAGGGTTTTTTGAAGTTTAAAAAAAAGGGGTTTCTTCGAAAACGTCTTTTAGCTTTTCAAAAAAAAAGCTTTCAATCGAAGCTGCTAAAGGGCGTAAAAGTAAAAAAAAGAAAAAATTTGAAAAAAGGGCCACAATCTAAATTAACAAAAAAGAAAAAAGAAAGGAAAGTGGATAAAACAAGGGCAATCATAAATGAAATAGAAAGGGTTCTAAAAGAAAAGAAAAAAAGACTTTTCATTATTCAAACAAGCATTAGTTCGACCAAAAGAAGTTCTCATTCTAAAACATCAGAAGCACTACGAAGACTTTCTAAAATATTAAAAAGAAGAAAGGCACGATTCATTCATAAATCTAAAATTTTTCGAAAATTGATCATTGAATGGATATACGTGAAAATCCTTTTCGATTTGAAAAATAGATTTGATTTGAAAAATAGGTTTCTAGATGAAATGAATAAGAAAAAGAGTTGTCTGAAAATGGTTGCGCAGTTTTTTTTTCAATTCAAAAAAAAAAGAAAAAACAAAATGATTGACAAGGCCATTAAAGGCATTAATAAAAAGAAAAGAAAAAAAAATCGCTTTATTTCAACTATTAAAAAACATTCTTTTAATATGAGAAATAGTCAAATTAGTAATAGTCAAAAAACCCTTGTTTTTGACTTATCCTCTCTGTCACAAGCATATGTCTTTTATAAATTATCACAAACTGAAAAGTCTTCTTTTAGAGTATCTAAATTCCAGAATTTGAGAAATTTTAGAGTTGGAATGAATCGATGGAAAGAATGGTTAAGAGGCCATTTTGACTACTATCTTTTATCTGACATTAGATGGTCCAGATTAGAAGCACAAAAATGGCGAAATAAAATGAATCAATGTCGCACGGCTGAAAATCACAATTTCAAGAAAGGGGATTCATATGAAGTAGACTCATTGCCGATTAACCCACAAAAATTGAAATTTAAAAAACACCTTAGATATGATCTTTTAGCATATAGCTTCCTTAATGCTGAATATAAGAAGGATCCCTATGTCATAGCGCCATCCTTAGTAAGTAATAACCAGACCGCAATTTCACATCTTTACAACATACACAAAGACAGCCTTGTTAATATGCTTACAAGTAATTATAAGCATTTGCGCGATTCCAAGGAAAAGCATCCTTTGTTGGATATGCATATGGACGTTAATAGGACGGCGCTGCGTAGGCGGATGAATTATCATCAGATACTCTTTCATGTTGAAGATAAGAAAAAAGGATCTAAGGTGGTGGATAAGGTCGCTATTGATTCTTGGGTAACTGGCCAGAATAGGGTGCTCCCGGCCGGGTCGTTAACCAAGGACCGCGTCGGGTTCAAAGAGGGCGCAATGGTCTTCCTAGAAAGCCTACTGAAAGAACTAAGAGAGCGGAGACGACCTGACCCCGAAAGCCTATATGAATCGTTAAGAAAATTTTTGGATATGCACCTATACTTTTTCTCTGTTTATGCCTTGTATTGGCCTGAGGTTTATGAGAGGCATAGGCTAGACAAGCTTGGCTGTGTTTTTCGGTATGAAAAGTGTTATGATAAAAGGCGTACCCCGATTTGGAAAAAACAAAAAAGCATGGCTAAACGAAAAAAAGACCTGGCTGCTAGAAAAAAAAAAATGTCGGGGAAGGCCCAATCGATAAAGATTGCTCAACGAGAGTTTGACCTGAGTTTGATACTAGAACCGGAAGAAGTTGAAAAAATCGAAAAAAAAAACTTTTTTGATTGGATGGGATTAAATAATGAAAACGAACTAGAAGAACTAATGGAACGCAATAATGATGAAAAGAAAAGTTCTTTCCTAGAATCTAGTTTTTTGCTCTTCCCAGAATTTATCCAACTTTATAATTTACTTAATCTTTATGCGAAAGCGGAGTGGACCACGCCGATTCATTCTTTTTTGCAAAATGGAAAGATACGTTCGCGCTCCTCTTACGCGGATTTCAAGGTTGAGGTTGACTCCTTCAACTGGTACATGTACGACACAAAGGAATGGCCGGCGAAAGGAAGCGGAAGACCACTTTGGGACTCGAACAGGGCCCGACGTCGTCGTCGACATCGCAGGGCCTTATTGAACCTAGGGAGAAAAGACCCTAGGAAGGAAACGACTTTGGACATTATGATAGATCCTACTGATAGAGAAAGGGCTTATGCTGAGACGATATCCGAAATGAAGGCCGAAGAACAAAAGAAAATAGACGAAGAATACGAAGAAAAAAAGGAAAAAAGAAAAAAAGAACAAGAAGAAAAAGGAAAGGCCTTTGACGAAAGAAGCTACAGAAAAAACCACAAAAAAAGATTTGCTCGGGTGAGTACATTGAAACCGATAAAGTATTCAAGGTTCCGAAAGACGGCGCTGAAGGATCTAAAAAAGTCGAATTATTTCCGGTATCAAGTGCACTATAGCCTACGTTATTTGATCGCCGACTTCCTTACTAATGTTACACGCACAAGCCAAGTCACGAATAAAGCAACTAACCCGAAGCTCCTTCTTGTTTTCATTCAAGATCTTATAGAAATGAGTCAGTTTGGAATCATGGGAACTACTCAAAATCAACTTCCAACTTTGGAAGAGATCCTAAACATGGGGTATCTCGTTCTGAACCCCATTCGTACCTTTAAAAGATTGAGGTGGGAGCGCGTTACGTATCAAATCCTAGCCATTTCCCTGCTTCATAAGAATCAATTCCAAAAATTGGCCTACACTCCGGGTCCGGACAATAAAAGAGACCCTTGTCTGGAGATAGGTGTGAACAAAGTGAAGCAAACTACATATAAGGTCCGCAAGGGGCGCAAGGTAGTAGAATCGTTGAGCGTGCGAAGACTGAGAGTTAAGAGGTGGTGGGGACTGCGTGTGTCTTATGGGAAATTTGGGTGTCCTAGGTCTTTCTGGACCCAATTTGTTCGATATTTAGTTCACCCATTCGCAATCCCATTGAAAGCCAAAGCACGTGGAAAGAAAAAGCAGTCTCCTTGGTCTTATGAGAGAGTCTTTGGTCAATTCCACGCAGACCAGATGAGGTTATTTTATAAGATAGGTGTTTGCGGCAAGTTCAAGCGCGAATGCACAGCTATCCTTCTAAGCCTTATAACTGACCCTAAGCGTGCCAACGACAGAATCAAAAAGCTTATTCTTTTGGACGAGGGAGTGCCAGATACGCTTGTCGAAAAGGGTCTGCTTGTTCCTGAAAATCTTTTCTCCCCCAGACGCCGCAGACAATTGAGAATTGTAAATGAACTCAATAAAAAAACGAAAAAAGAGAAAAGAATCCCTCAACAGAAATTAACCCCCTACAACAAACTTCTTAAAGAAACTGGGCGTATGGATTTGAACCTACTATTGAGAGAACTAGACGAACGAGAAAAGAGACAACGAGAGGAACGACTAAATCTAGTTCAAAAGAAAGAAAGAGAACAAGAAGAACTACGCAAGAAAGAAGAAGAAAGCAAAGAATTAAATAGAATCAAAAAGAAACTAATGAGATTAAGGTTTTTTCTTTGGCCGAATTATCGACTCGAAGACTTAGCTTGTATGAATCGCTATTGGTTTGATACTACTAATGGCAGCCGTTTCAGTATGTTAAGGATCCGAGTATATCCACGATTGAAAACCCGTTAATATTCCATTTTGACTAGAATACCCATACCATTCTAATGGATTGTTTTACATTCCAGGTGTAACCATGAAATATAGAAATGGCTCAACAAAAGCTTCTTTCTTTTGTTGAGCCATTCTTTGATTTTTAGATTTTCATTTGAATATTCCCATTTTTTTTGTTTATCTTGTGTAAGTGGAGAAAGAAATAGACTCTTCTTTTGTATCCCGAGCCGAATCCAATTTCAATTTGCAATGAGTTGTTGATTCATTTTTGATTTTCAAAAATGAGAAGTTCATAACGAAATGAATATTTTATTATATAAAAAATGGAGAAATTCAAAAAGAACTAGGATTATTATTACTGATCAGTCAAATTCATTTTTTTAAAAAAGAAAAGATAAGGAAACCTTGTTTTATGGTAAAAACTCCATTAATTTCAGTTATCTCGCAAGAAGAAAAAGAAAAGAATAGAGGGTCCGTTGAATTTCAAGTATTTTGTTTTACCAAGAAAATAGACAAAATTTCTTCCCATTTGAAATTGCACAGAAAGGACTATTTATCTCAGAGAGGTCTACATAAAATTTTGGGAAAACGCCAGCGTCTGCTGTCTTATTTGTCAAAGAAAAATAGAGTACGTTATAAAGAATTAATAAATAGCTTGAATATTCGCGAGTCAAAAACTCGTTAAATTAGAAATGTTATTTTCAATTATTTGCTTTATTAGATTTTTGCATTTGGATGAATGTCTTTTCGTTTTCGGCAATTCATGAAAGAAAAAATCGAGGAAAAACTTATGACTATACCAGCTACAAGAAAAGACCTCATGATAGTCAATATGGGCCCTCACCACCCATCAATGCACGGTGTTCTTCGGCTCATCCTTACTCTAGATGGTGAAGATGTTATCGACTGTGAACCCGTATTGGGTTATTTACACAGAGGGATGGAAAAAATTGCGGAAAATCGAACTATTATACAATATCTGCCTTATGTAACACGTTGGGATTATTTGGCTACTATGTTCACAGAAGTAATAACTGTAAATGCCCCAGAGCAATTGGGAAATATTCAAGTACCTAAAAGGGCTGGCTATATCAGAACAATTATGCTGGAATTAAGTCGTATAGCTTCTCATCTATTATGGCTTGGACCCTTTATGGCCGATATTGGCGCACAAACCCCCTTTTTTTATATTTTCAGAGAAAGAGAATTAATATATGATCTGTTTGAAGCAGCCACCGGTATGAGAATGATGCATAATTATTTTCGTATCGGAGGAGTTGCAGCCGATCTACCTCATGGCTGGATAGATAAATGCTTGGATTTCTGTAATTATTTTTTAACAGGACTTGCTGAATATGAAAAGCTTATTACGCGGAATCCTATTTTTTTAGAGCGAGTAGAGGGAATAGGCATTATTGGTAAAGAAGAAGCAATAAATTGGGGGTTATCAGGACCAATGCTACGAGCTTCCGGAATGCAATGGGATCTTCGTAAAATCGATAATTCTGAATGTTACAAAAAATTCGATTGGGAGGTTCAGTGGCAAAAAGAAGGAGATTCATTAGCTCGCTATTTAGTCCGAATCGGTGAAATGAGGGAATCCATAAAAATGATTCAACAGGCTCTGGAAGGAATTCCGGGAGGTCCTTATGAGAATTTAGAAATTCGATGTTTTGATAGAGAAAGGTATCCAGAATGGGGCGGTTTTGAATATCGATTCATTAGTAAAAAACCTTCTCCTACTTTTGAATTGCCGAAACAAGAACTTTATGTGAGAGTTGAAGCCCCAAAAGGAGAATTGGGAGTTTTTCTGATAGGAGATCGGAGCAGCTTTCCTTGGAGATGGAAAATACGTCCACCGGGTTTTATGAATTTGCAAATTCTTCCTCAGTTAGTTAAAAGAATGAAATTGGCTGATATTATGACAATACTAGGTAGCATAGATATCATTATGGGAGAAGTTGATCGTTGAGATGATAATTGATACACCAGAAGTACAAGATATCAATTCTTTTTCCAGATTCGAATCCCTACAAGAGATATATGGGATCGTCTGGATGCTTGTCCCTATTTTGACCCTTGTAGTGGGAATCACAATAGGTGTATTAGTAATTGTGTGGTTAGAAAGAGAAATATCCGCGGGGATACAACAACGTATTGGGCCTGAATACGCCGGTCCTTTCGGAATTCTTCAAGCTCTAGCAGATGGGACAAAACTGCTTTTGAAAGAGAACCTTCTTCCATCTAGAGGGGATAGCCCTTTGTTCAGTATTGGCCCATCCATGGCAGTCATATCAATTCTTCTAAGTTATTCAGTAATTCCTTTTAGCTATCGCCTTGTTTTAGCTGATCTAAATGTTGGTGTTTTTTTATGGATTGCCATTTCAAGTATTGCTCCCATTGGACTTCTTATGTCAGGATATGGATCAAATAATAAATATTCCTTTTTAGGTGGTCTACGAGCTGCCGCTCAATCAATTAGTTATGAAATACCATTAACTCTATGTGTGTTGTCAATATCTCTACGTGTGATTCGTTAAAACAGAAACCCGCATTCGGGTTGAGGAACTAAACCAGATAGTTATATGAGTGAAAGAAAACAGCTTCTATTCTATAGTCTAAAAGGAGAAATTGGCAGTAAAAAACGGAGTCTCATTTCCTATGTACAAGAGGTAAGCGGAAGTAAACATTAAGGGAAAGGGCCCTTGCCCCAAGATTGGTTGAGTAGTCATCCTGGCTTGAAGCGGGCTCAAAAGATCAACCGGATACGGTTTTCGTTACCCTTTCTGCCTATTCCCTCATATCTATTACCATAACAATACCAAATGGGGAGCTCCTTTAAAATGAGTGGATAGTTAGGAACACCAAAATACATAAAGGATTGGTAATGGAGATTTTGTAAATTGTCCAAAAGGACATTTTTACATAACATAAAAAGAAGAATAATTGGGGGCTTTAAGTTGGTAGAAATGATCAAGCAGTACTCCTCGCAATTCCGACCTAGAGTATGCTCCAATCCACCGATTCAATAAATAACTATCAGGAACGAAATAATCCTTTATTCACTTTTTTGAAACCCCCCCTTTAGAACGAAGAATAGGAACGAAAAAAACAGAAAGACTAGAATCACAAGAAATTAGAATAGAAAGAAAAAAGTATCTTTTTTAGCTTTCTATTGTAATTCTAGTTTTAGGGAGATAGAACTCGTCCCATTACTCAAGTCATGAACTAAAAAAATAATGTAAAACCCTTTTCGCAATCAAAAACCCCGGGTCGCAATATTTATCTATATCTTCATAGGGGTATTTTATTGAAGGATTCAGCTATTACTCAAGAAAGAAAAAAGGAAATATTAAAGGATGAGATCAATTCAGAAGTACTTTTCCCTCTTATTATTTCTTTTCTATTTTCATTTTTAGTAGACAGAATTCCATTGGTCTAATTAGGGACCTTCCAATATATATATTTTCAAAACTTTATCTAGCCTACAAATATAGCCAGATAAAGCGACTTGGTCCTTCAATTTAGTTAAGGCCCTTGAGGAGCCGTATGAGGTAAAAAAATCTCACGTACGGTTCTGTAATAGCGATGGGAGTAGTGATGATTTTGTCGACTAGGATTTTCTAATAGTTCAAGTACAGTCGATATAATTGAGGCACAATCAAAATATGGTTTTTGGGGGTGGAATTTGTGGCGTCAACCTATAGGGTTTCTTATTTTTCTAATTTCTTCCCTAGCTGAATGCGAAAGATTACCCTTTGATTTACCAGAAGCAGAGGAAGAATTAGTAGCCGGATATCAAACGGAATATTCAGGTATAAAGTTTGCTTTATTTTACGTTGCTTCCTATTTAAATTTATTAGTTTCTTCTTTATTTGTAACAATTCTTTATTTAGGCGGTTGGAATATGTCTATCCCATACATAGACTTTGCTCCATTATTTGAAATAAATAACGCGGGTGGAATCTTTAGAACAACAACCGAACTTTTTATTACATTAGCTAAAACTTTTTTTTTCTTGTTTATTTCTATCACAACAAGATGGACTTTACCTAGGCTAAGAATGGACCAACTCTTAAATCTTGGGTGGAAATTTCTTTTACCTATTTCTCTCGGTAATCTATTATTAACAACTTCTTCTCAACTCCTTTCTCTGTAAGGGGTAAGGGAAAGAAAAAAGGACTAGGACAGTCTGTCTTCACAGTGTCTCTTAAACAAGAGAAAGAAAAGTAAAATTATTCAGAGATATTCGCGATATGTTCCCTATGGTAATTGGATTCATGAATTATGGTCAACAAACAGTACGAGCCACAAGGTACATTGGTCAAAGTTTGATTATTACCTTATCCCACGCAAATCGTTTCCCTGTAACTATTCAATATCCCTATGAAAAATTAATTACATCGGAACGTTTTCGCGGTCGAATTCATTTTGAATTTGATAAATGCATTGCGTGTGAAGTATGTGTTCGTGTATGCCCTATAGATCTACCTGTTGTTGATTGGAAATTTGAAACGGATATTCGAAAGAAACGCTTACTTAATTACAGTATTGATTTTGGAATTTGTATATTTTGTGGTAATTGCGTTGAGTATTGTCCAACAAATTGTTTATCGATGACCGAAGAATATGAACTTTCAACCTATGATCGTCACGAATTGAATTATAATCAAACTGCTCTGGGTCGTTTACCAATGCCAGTAATTGATGATTATACAATTCGAACCATTGTTAATTTACCTAAAATAAAAAGCAAGTAAACCTCTTAATTAAAGAAAAATTTACAATTACTAAAGTTCGTCTTTTGCCTAAAAGAATAAAGAATCTGGTCTTTTTTTTCTTGTTCAATAAGGACAAACTGGAACTAGTGATTGATTAGTAAGAACCCCGGCTTCATTTGGCTTTCAAGTTTTTTAACATACCCTTTCTTTAGTCGAAATAGAAAGTGGTGGGGTTGTCGATCGACCTACGGTAATTCACATTCATTAAGATTCTAATTGAATACAAGCGGGTTCGTATCGTAAAAGTTTTCCTGGTGGGGTCAATAAGGTCATGAAAAAGATTTCTATTTATTTCTTACATATAATGGATTTGCCCGGACCAATACACGATTTTCTTTTAGTTTTTCTGGGATCAGGTCTTATATTAGGGGGTCTAGGGGTCGTATTACTTACCAACCCAATTTATTCTGCCTTTTCTTTGGGATTTGTTTTTATTTGTATATCTTTATTTTATATTCTATCAAACTCCTATTTTGTAGCTGCTGCACAGCTCCTTATTTACGTAGGAGCTATAAATGTTTTAATACTATTTGCTGTGATGTTCATGAATGGTGCAGAATATTACAAAGATTTTCATCTTTGGACTGTTGGGGATGGGCTTACTTCACTAATTTGTACAATTCTTTTTCTTTCACTAATTACTACTATTCTAGATACATCATGGTATGGGATTCTTTGGACTACAAGATCAAACCAGATTATAGAGAAAGATTTGATAAGTAATAGTCAACAACTTGGAATTCATTTATCAACAGATTTTTTTCTTCCATTTGAACTCATTTCAATAATTCTTTTAGTTGCTTTGCTAGGTGCAATTGCTGCGGCTCGTCAGTAAAAAAACCTTTTCATTTCGAACTAGCAACACCTCAAAAATTTGAAGTGAAATCGTCTTCGGTTTTCTCATATCTATCTTCTTTTAATTCTGCTTGAAGACTCTTTATTAATATATATAATGTAAAATCCATTTTTTCGACATATTGCCTTTGTTTCATACTTGTTTTTAGTAGCATTAAAATGAATTGAATCCCTTGCATTCTTCTTGCTATTGAAATGAATTCAAATTCATAAGGAGCTCTTCAATGATACTGGAACATGTCCTTGTTTTGAGTTCTTTTTTATTTTCTATTGGTATCTATGGATTGATCACGAGTCGGAATATGATTAGGGCTCTTATGTCTCTTGAACTTATGCTCAATGGGGTTAATCTAAATTTCGTAACATTTTCTTATTTTTTTGATAGTCGCCAACTAAAAGGTGATATTTTCTCCATTTTTGTTATAGCCATTGGAGCCGCTGAAGTAGCTATTGGACCGGCTATTCTTTCGTCAATTTATCGTAACAAAAAATCAATTCGTATTAATCAATCGAATTTATTGAATAAGTAGTATTCATTAAACAATTAAGATTCTATTATTCATCCATTGAAGTTGGTATGTATGATATGTCACCTAGATCCTATTTTCGAAAACATAGGAAATCAAAGCAAAGTAAAGTATCTTGGCCTTTTTCGAAGACCAAAAGTAGAAAGTAGGTTGAAAATTTCTGCTAAATCATTGATTCATCTGGTGGGCAAATATATGAGTTATTTCAAAATAAATTGACTAGATCGAAAATTTATGACGTTGAAAAATTGATAGAGCCCATGTCACACTCAGTAAAAATTTATGATACATGTATAGGGTGTACTCAATGTGTTAGAGCTTGTCCCACTGATGTATTAGAAATGATACCTTGGGACGGATGTAAAGCTAAGCAAATTGCTTCAGCTCCAAGAACAGAGGATTGTGTCGGGTGTAAGAGATGTGAATCCGCCTGTCCAACAGATTTCTTAAGTGTTCGGGTTTATTTATGGCACGAAACAACTCGAAGTATGGGTCTAGCTTATTAATACCGTTCGTAAAATCCCAGTTTAATTGAATACATTTTTTTTTTACCGACAAAACCCGTACTCGAAAAAAAAAAGAGAAGAAAGACTAATAAATTCGATTTTTGAGCATGGGTTTTATGGTCCAAGTGTATCTTGTCTTTACCACGAATGATTTTCCTTGGTTAACACTAATTGTTCTTTTTCCGATCTCAGCGGGTTCTTTCCTTTTCTTCTTCCCCCATAGAGGAAATAAGGTAACTAAATGGTATACTTTGTGCGTATGTTCACTAGAACTCCTTCTAATGACCTATGCATTCTGTTATCATTTCCAATTGGACGATCCATTAATCCAACTTGTGGCGGATTCTAAATGGATCTTTTTTTTTCATTTTGACTGGAGATTGGGAATAGATGGACTCTCCCTCGGACCCATTTTACTGACGGGATTTATCACCACTTTGGCTACTTTAGCGGCTTGGCCCGTTACTCGAGATTCCCGATTATTCCATTTCATGATGTTAGCAATGTACAGTGGTCAAATAGGATCATTTTCTTCTCGGGATCTTTTGCTTTTTTTCATCATGTGGGAGCTCGAGTTAATTCCCGTTTATGTACTTTTATCCATGTGGGGGGGAAAGAAACGCCTGTATTCAGCTACAAAGTTTATTTTGTACACTGCAGGAAGCTCGATCTTTCTATTAATAGGCGTTCTAGGTATCGGATTATACGGTTCCAACGAGCCAACATTCAATTTTGAAATCTCAGCTCATAGATCGTATCCTGCGGCACTAGAAATAATATTCTATATCGGCTTTCTTATTGCTTTTGCTGTCAAATCACCGATTATACCTTTACATACATGGTTACCAGACACTCATGGAGAGGCCCATTACAGTACTTGTATGCTTCTCGCCGGAATCTTATTAAAAATGGGAGCTTATGGATTGGTTCGGATCAATATGGAATTCTTGCCCCATGCGCATTCTATATTTGCCCCCTACTTTATTATAGTAGGTGCAATCCAAATAGTTTATGCAGCTTCAACATCTCTTGGTCAACGTAATTTAAAAAAAAGAATAGCCTACTCCTCTGTATCTCATATGGGTTTCATAATTATAGGAATTGGCTCTATAACGGATGCGGGACTCAGTGGAGCTCTTTTACAAATAATATCTCATGGATTTATTGGTGCTGCTCTTTTTTTCTTGGCAGGGACGAGTTATGATAGAATACGTCTTGGTTTTTTCGACGAAATGGGTGGAATGGCCGTCGCCATTCCGAAAATATTTACCATGTTCAGTATCTTATCCATGGCCTCCCTTGCATTACCGGGCATGAGTGGTTTTGTTGCAGAATTGATAGTATTTTTTGGAATAATTACCAGCCAAAAATTCCTATTAATGCCAAAAATAATAATTACTTTTGTAATGGCAATTGGAATGATATTAACTCCGATTTATTCACTATCTATGTTACGCCAGATGTTCTATGGTTACAGGTTTTTTAATGCCCCAAACTCCTCTTTTTTTGATTCTGGTCCGCGAGAGTTATTTGTTTCGATTTCTATCCTTTTACCCGTAATAGGTATGGGTATTTATCCCGATTTTATTCTCTCATTATCGGTTGACAAGGTTGAATTGATTGTATCTCAATTTTTTGATAGATAGTGAAAAAAAAAGCAATCCTATGTCAAAGTCACTTTGTTTGTTGGACTTGGACAATGAAAAAAGCGACTCTTTGCGATACTTTCAAGTTAAGCAAAAATAAAAAAATGGATTTGTAATCAGACATCTTTTGCAAAACCATTTGAATCCAGTTATGTGTAGTGATTCAAATGGTTTTCAACGGCTTTTACGACGTTTTCTTATATTTATGTAAGCCCGCTGCTTCGACAATCCGTTTTTCTATTTCTCAGAAACGTTTTTCAATTCAATTATATGATATTGGAAATGAACCATAACTATGTAACCCTATTCCTAATATATTGATTCCAAAATAACATATCCAAATTATAAGAAAGCCAATAGAAGCCACAATTGCGGAATTTACACCTTCTGCGTTTTTATTTTCTCGAATATGTAAATAAATCGCAAATATCGTCCAAGTAATAAACGCCCACGTTTCCTTTGGGTCCCAACTCCAATATGATCCCCATGCCTCATTAGCCCATACTGCTCCCGAAAGAATCCCTATGGTTAAAAAGAGAAATCCTAGACTAATAATACGATAACTCCAACAATCAAATTGTTGAAGCAAGTGAGACCTGTAATAATTTACAGAATAGGGAAAGGAAGTGTTTAGTAAAATCTTCTCTCTTTCTTTTATGCATTGGATATTGGAAAAGAACATATTTAAGAACTTTTTTCTTTTACTAATACCAACTACGCTTCTACGTTTTCGAAATGTAATGACTAGAAGAGCTACTGATAATAATGATCCACACAAAAGAGATGCATAGCTCAATATCATCATACTTACGTGCATCATTAACCAATGGGATTGGAGAGCGGGCACTAATATTTTGTGTTGATGGATTTGAGTTAAAAGACCCGAAGTAGCAAAGCCTTGGATAAAAAGAGTGCTTGGTGAGATTATTGCGCTTAACTGATTTGGAAGGTTTTTCAAATACGGAAGCATATTAATAATGGAGAAATTCCATGAAAGAAAGATTAAGGATTCATATAAATTACTTAATGGGAAATGCCCTGAATAAATCCAACGAATTATTAATAATCCTGTTATACAGAACAAAGTCACTATCATGCCCTTTTCTGATGAATTATATAGCCCTACGATTTCTTTGACCAATAAACTTATCAAATGAATTGTAATTACAATTGAAACAACCGAAAAAGATATATGGGTTAATATGTGCTCTAAAGTCAAAAAGATCATACAAATAAAAAAAGTCAGGGTTCCTCCAATTAAAATATAATAAATGGGAATGGGGAATTTAATTTCTATTATTAAAAAGAATAATAGAAGAATATGCTTTCTATTTGATCTCGTTTAGAAAATCTTGTGCCGCTACTCGGACTCGAACCGAGATGCTTTAGCACTGCTTCCTAAGAGCAGCGTGTCTACCGATTTCACCATAGCGGCTTACTCGAAAGTATAATAACCTATTTTTCTTCAATTGTCTAGATTAAGGGAGTAAATTCCATGGCTTTTTTCTTTTTATTTTCTCTTTTTTATTTGTTTGATTTATTTTTTTGGGGGGGTTTCAAAAAAGTGAATAAAGGATTATTTCGTTCCTGATAGTTATTTATTGAATCGGTGGATTGGAGCATACTCTAGGTCGGAATTGCGAGGAGTACTGCTTGATCATTTCTACCAACTTAAAGCCCCCAATTATTCTTCTTTTTATGTTATGTAAAAATGTCCTTTTGGACAATTTACAAAATCTCCATTACCAATCCTTTATGTATTTTGGTGTTCCTAACTATCCACTCATTTTAAAGGAGCTCCCCATTTGGTATTGTTATGGTAATAGATATGAGGGAATAGGCAGAAAGGGTAACGAAAACCGTATCCGGTTGATCTTTTGAGCCCGCTTCAAGCCAGGATGACTACTCAACCAATCTTGGGGCAAGGGCCCTTTCCCTTAATGTTTACTTCCGCTTACCTCTTGTACATAGGAAATGAGACTCCGTTTTTTACTGCCAATTTCTCCTTTTAGACTATAGAATAGAAGCTGTTTTCTTTCACTCATATAACTATCTGGTTTAGTTCCTCAACCCGAATGCGGGTTTCTGTTTTAACGAATCACACGTAGAGATATTGACAACACACATAGAGTTAATGGTATTTCATAACTAATTGATTGAGCGGCAGCTCGTAGACCACCTAAAAAGGAATATTTATTATTTGATCCATATCCTGACATAAGAAGTCCAATGGGAGCAATACTTGAAATGGCAATCCATAAAAAAACACCAACATTTAGATCAGCTAAAACAAGGCGATAGCTAAAAGGAATTACTGAATAACTTAGAAGAATTGATATGACTGCCATGGATGGGCCAATACTGAACAAAGGGCTATCCCCTCTAGATGGAAGAAGGTTCTCTTTCAAAAGCAGTTTTGTCCCATCTGCTAGAGCTTGAAGAATTCCGAAAGGACCGGCGTATTCAGGCCCAATACGTTGTTGTATCCCCGCGGATATTTCTCTTTCTAACCACACAATTACTAATACACCTATTGTGATTCCCACTACAAGGGTCAAAATAGGGACAAGCATCCAGACGATCCCATATATCTCTTGTAGGGATTCGAATCTGGAAAAAGAATTGATATCTTGTACTTCTGGTGTATCAATTATCATCTCAACGATCAACTTCTCCCATAATGATATCTATGCTACCTAGTATTGTCATAATATCAGCCAATTTCATTCTTTTAACTAACTGAGGAAGAATTTGCAAATTCATAAAACCCGGTGGACGTATTTTCCATCTCCAAGGAAAGCTGCTCCGATCTCCTATCAGAAAAACTCCCAATTCTCCTTTTGGGGCTTCAACTCTCACATAAAGTTCTTGTTTCGGCAATTCAAAAGTAGGAGAAGGTTTTTTACTAATGAATCGATATTCAAAACCGCCCCATTCTGGATACCTTTCTCTATCAAAACATCGAATTTCTAAATTCTCATAAGGACCTCCCGGAATTCCTTCCAGAGCCTGTTGAATCATTTTTATGGATTCCCTCATTTCACCGATTCGGACTAAATAGCGAGCTAATGAATCTCCTTCTTTTTGCCACTGAACCTCCCAATCGAATTTTTTGTAACATTCAGAATTATCGATTTTACGAAGATCCCATTGCATTCCGGAAGCTCGTAGCATTGGTCCTGATAACCCCCAATTTATTGCTTCTTCTTTACCAATAATGCCTATTCCCTCTACTCGCTCTAAAAAAATAGGATTCCGCGTAATAAGCTTTTCATATTCAGCAAGTCCTGTTAAAAAATAATTACAGAAATCCAAGCATTTATCTATCCAGCCATGAGGTAGATCGGCTGCAACTCCTCCGATACGAAAATAATTATGCATCATTCTCATACCGGTGGCTGCTTCAAACAGATCATATATTAATTCTCTTTCTCTGAAAATATAAAAAAAGGGGGTTTGTGCGCCAATATCGGCCATAAAGGGTCCAAGCCATAATAGATGAGAAGCTATACGACTTAATTCCAGCATAATTGTTCTGATATAGCCAGCCCTTTTAGGTACTTGAATATTTCCCAATTGCTCTGGGGCATTTACAGTTATTACTTCTGTGAACATAGTAGCCAAATAATCCCAACGTGTTACATAAGGCAGATATTGTATAATAGTTCGATTTTCCGCAATTTTTTCCATCCCTCTGTGTAAATAACCCAATACGGGTTCACAGTCGATAACATCTTCACCATCTAGAGTAAGGATGAGCCGAAGAACACCGTGCATTGATGGGTGGTGAGGGCCCATATTGACTATCATGAGGTCTTTTCTTGTAGCTGGTATAGTCATAAGTTTTTCCTCGATTTTTTCTTTCATGAATTGCCGAAAACGAAAAGACATTCATCCAAATGCAAAAATCTAATAAAGCAAATAATTGAAAATAACATTTCTAATTTAACGAGTTTTTGACTCGCGAATATTCAAGCTATTTATTAATTCTTTATAACGTACTCTATTTTTCTTTGACAAATAAGACAGCAGACGCTGGCGTTTTCCCAAAATTTTATGTAGACCTCTCTGAGATAAATAGTCCTTTCTGTGCAATTTCAAATGGGAAGAAATTTTGTCTATTTTCTTGGTAAAACAAAATACTTGAAATTCAACGGACCCTCTATTCTTTTCTTTTTCTTCTTGCGAGATAACTGAAATTAATGGAGTTTTTACCATAAAACAAGGTTTCCTTATCTTTTCTTTTTTAAAAAAATGAATTTGACTGATCAGTAATAATAATCCTAGTTCTTTTTGAATTTCTCCATTTTTTATATAATAAAATATTCATTTCGTTATGAACTTCTCATTTTTGAAAATCAAAAATGAATCAACAACTCATTGCAAATTGAAATTGGATTCGGCTCGGGATACAAAAGAAGAGTCTATTTCTTTCTCCACTTACACAAGATAAACAAAAAAAATGGGAATATTCAAATGAAAATCTAAAAATCAAAGAATGGCTCAACAAAAGAAAGAAGCTTTTGTTGAGCCATTTCTATATTTCATGGTTACACCTGGAATGTAAAACAATCCATTAGAATGGTATGGGTATTCTAGTCAAAATGGAATATTAACGGGTTTTCAATCGTGGATATACTCGGATCCTTAACATACTGAAACGGCTGCCATTAGTAGTATCAAACCAATAGCGATTCATACAAGCTAAGTCTTCGAGTCGATAATTCGGCCAAAGAAAAAACCTTAATCTCATTAGTTTCTTTTTGATTCTATTTAATTCTTTGCTTTCTTCTTCTTTCTTGCGTAGTTCTTCTTGTTCTCTTTCTTTCTTTTGAACTAGATTTAGTCGTTCCTCTCGTTGTCTCTTTTCTCGTTCGTCTAGTTCTCTCAATAGTAGGTTCAAATCCATACGCCCAGTTTCTTTAAGAAGTTTGTTGTAGGGGGTTAATTTCTGTTGAGGGATTCTTTTCTCTTTTTTCGTTTTTTTATTGAGTTCATTTACAATTCTCAATTGTCTGCGGCGTCTGGGGGAGAAAAGATTTTCAGGAACAAGCAGACCCTTTTCGACAAGCGTATCTGGCACTCCCTCGTCCAAAAGAATAAGCTTTTTGATTCTGTCGTTGGCACGCTTAGGGTCAGTTATAAGGCTTAGAAGGATAGCTGTGCATTCGCGCTTGAACTTGCCGCAAACACCTATCTTATAAAATAACCTCATCTGGTCTGCGTGGAATTGACCAAAGACTCTCTCATAAGACCAAGGAGACTGCTTTTTCTTTCCACGTGCTTTGGCTTTCAATGGGATTGCGAATGGGTGAACTAAATATCGAACAAATTGGGTCCAGAAAGACCTAGGACACCCAAATTTCCCATAAGACACACGCAGTCCCCACCACCTCTTAACTCTCAGTCTTCGCACGCTCAACGATTCTACTACCTTGCGCCCCTTGCGGACCTTATATGTAGTTTGCTTCACTTTGTTCACACCTATCTCCAGACAAGGGTCTCTTTTATTGTCCGGACCCGGAGTGTAGGCCAATTTTTGGAATTGATTCTTATGAAGCAGGGAAATGGCTAGGATTTGATACGTAACGCGCTCCCACCTCAATCTTTTAAAGGTACGAATGGGGTTCAGAACGAGATACCCCATGTTTAGGATCTCTTCCAAAGTTGGAAGTTGATTTTGAGTAGTTCCCATGATTCCAAACTGACTCATTTCTATAAGATCTTGAATGAAAACAAGAAGGAGCTTCGGGTTAGTTGCTTTATTCGTGACTTGGCTTGTGCGTGTAACATTAGTAAGGAAGTCGGCGATCAAATAACGTAGGCTATAGTGCACTTGATACCGGAAATAATTCGACTTTTTTAGATCCTTCAGCGCCGTCTTTCGGAACCTTGAATACTTTATCGGTTTCAATGTACTCACCCGAGCAAATCTTTTTTTGTGGTTTTTTCTGTAGCTTCTTTCGTCAAAGGCCTTTCCTTTTTCTTCTTGTTCTTTTTTTCTTTTTTCCTTTTTTTCTTCGTATTCTTCGTCTATTTTCTTTTGTTCTTCGGCCTTCATTTCGGATATCGTCTCAGCATAAGCCCTTTCTCTATCAGTAGGATCTATCATAATGTCCAAAGTCGTTTCCTTCCTAGGGTCTTTTCTCCCTAGGTTCAATAAGGCCCTGCGATGTCGACGACGACGTCGGGCCCTGTTCGAGTCCCAAAGTGGTCTTCCGCTTCCTTTCGCCGGCCATTCCTTTGTGTCGTACATGTACCAGTTGAAGGAGTCAACCTCAACCTTGAAATCCGCGTAAGAGGAGCGCGAACGTATCTTTCCATTTTGCAAAAAAGAATGAATCGGCGTGGTCCACTCCGCTTTCGCATAAAGATTAAGTAAATTATAAAGTTGGATAAATTCTGGGAAGAGCAAAAAACTAGATTCTAGGAAAGAACTTTTCTTTTCATCATTATTGCGTTCCATTAGTTCTTCTAGTTCGTTTTCATTATTTAATCCCATCCAATCAAAAAAGTTTTTTTTTTCGATTTTTTCAACTTCTTCCGGTTCTAGTATCAAACTCAGGTCAAACTCTCGTTGAGCAATCTTTATCGATTGGGCCTTCCCCGACATTTTTTTTTTTCTAGCAGCCAGGTCTTTTTTTCGTTTAGCCATGCTTTTTTGTTTTTTCCAAATCGGGGTACGCCTTTTATCATAACACTTTTCATACCGAAAAACACAGCCAAGCTTGTCTAGCCTATGCCTCTCATAAACCTCAGGCCAATACAAGGCATAAACAGAGAAAAAGTATAGGTGCATATCCAAAAATTTTCTTAACGATTCATATAGGCTTTCGGGGTCAGGTCGTCTCCGCTCTCTTAGTTCTTTCAGTAGGCTTTCTAGGAAGACCATTGCGCCCTCTTTGAACCCGACGCGGTCCTTGGTTAACGACCCGGCCGGGAGCACCCTATTCTGGCCAGTTACCCAAGAATCAATAGCGACCTTATCCACCACCTTAGATCCTTTTTTCTTATCTTCAACATGAAAGAGTATCTGATGATAATTCATCCGCCTACGCAGCGCCGTCCTATTAACGTCCATATGCATATCCAACAAAGGATGCTTTTCCTTGGAATCGCGCAAATGCTTATAATTACTTGTAAGCATATTAACAAGGCTGTCTTTGTGTATGTTGTAAAGATGTGAAATTGCGGTCTGGTTATTACTTACTAAGGATGGCGCTATGACATAGGGATCCTTCTTATATTCAGCATTAAGGAAGCTATATGCTAAAAGATCATATCTAAGGTGTTTTTTAAATTTCAATTTTTGTGGGTTAATCGGCAATGAGTCTACTTCATATGAATCCCCTTTCTTGAAATTGTGATTTTCAGCCGTGCGACATTGATTCATTTTATTTCGCCATTTTTGTGCTTCTAATCTGGACCATCTAATGTCAGATAAAAGATAGTAGTCAAAATGGCCTCTTAACCATTCTTTCCATCGATTCATTCCAACTCTAAAATTTCTCAAATTCTGGAATTTAGATACTCTAAAAGAAGACTTTTCAGTTTGTGATAATTTATAAAAGACATATGCTTGTGACAGAGAGGATAAGTCAAAAACAAGGGTTTTTTGACTATTACTAATTTGACTATTTCTCATATTAAAAGAATGTTTTTTAATAGTTGAAATAAAGCGATTTTTTTTTCTTTTCTTTTTATTAATGCCTTTAATGGCCTTGTCAATCATTTTGTTTTTTCTTTTTTTTTTGAATTGAAAAAAAAACTGCGCAACCATTTTCAGACAACTCTTTTTCTTATTCATTTCATCTAGAAACCTATTTTTCAAATCAAATCTATTTTTCAAATCGAAAAGGATTTTCACGTATATCCATTCAATGATCAATTTTCGAAAAATTTTAGATTTATGAATGAATCGTGCCTTTCTTCTTTTTAATATTTTAGAAAGTCTTCGTAGTGCTTCTGATGTTTTAGAATGAGAACTTCTTTTGGTCGAACTAATGCTTGTTTGAATAATGAAAAGTCTTTTTTTCTTTTCTTTTAGAACCCTTTCTATTTCATTTATGATTGCCCTTGTTTTATCCACTTTCCTTTCTTTTTTCTTTTTTGTTAATTTAGATTGTGGCCCTTTTTTCAAATTTTTTCTTTTTTTTACTTTTACGCCCTTTAGCAGCTTCGATTGAAAGCTTTTTTTTTGAAAAGCTAAAAGACGTTTTCGAAGAAACCCCTTTTTTTTAAACTTCAAAAAACCCTTCTTTTGCAACTTTCTAATTCCACTTGTGAGTAGGTTTTTGAGTTCTTGAGAAGCTTTTTTTTTCTTTAGTTCTTCAAAAACGGTTTTAAAAAACGGGTAGGGCTTGCGAGCCGTACCAAAAGGAATATTAGTGATTCTTCCAAAAACGGTTAAATACAAATCCTCTGCCACACTGCTCTCTTTGCTTTGCTCGGTTTCTCGCCAAGGTTTCCACTCAAAAGGAAAGTGGATCCTTATCTGACAACCATCTGTGAACCACCCTATTGGGTCTTGTGACTCGTCAAGTGGAATACCACCAAAATCGCACAAGGTGTGAGTTTCCTTCTTTAAATCCGCGAAATCCTGAAACAATTCGGGACTTTGAAATAAGAGTATACGAGCCATATTTTTAGCTATTATCAAGAAAGGAAAGATCACATTTTTCCTCAAAAACGATTGGATTAATAGGATCAGAGATCTTACTGCATGACCCGATTGAAGGAGTTCCCAAGTTTCCGCTATACAAATGGCTCGGATCTCATGCGCCTCTCGGCGCTCCTGCCATTCTTCTAAGGCATCTCCTTGTTCTTGGCGTTTTTTTTTGTCTTCTTCGCTTTCCCTCAGTCCTTGGAGTTCGTTTTCTGCTTCTAAAGCAGCCTCTATAGCACTCTTTTGAGAATCTGGCAGGTTCCACAGTTTCTTCCAAATTCGGTTTATCCTTTCGGATATACGCTTAACTCTAACTTGAAACCGGGAGTCCTGTCGTAAAAATCTATAACATTTTTTCATAAGCTCAAAGACATCTAAAGTGAGCATAATGAGTATAAGTGTTTTCCTTCGTTTGGGCAAAAAAAGGGGCGACTGGACCCGGTGTTCATACCACCCACAAATCGTTACTTTTCGCCTTTGGGTGCGGTCCGCACCTTTGACCATATTGCGACGAAAATGCGTGATCTTAGCGTAACGGTAAAAATACCATTGCTTCAGTTCACGTTTATCATGTCGCTCATAGTATTTCCATACTTTGGTTCTAAATACCCTAAATTTTGCTTTTCTTGTACGCAAATAGACGTCTTCGGCTACTACATCGTCATTTCTTATAGTGTAATCACTATAATCTATTTTTTCATCATCTATGTTGTATCCCCACCGAGGGACTTCTTTCATGATTGTCCGTAGTTTCAGCTGAAACTGACGGTATTTTTGATATTTTTTTCGCATCTTAGGAATGTCTTCATGTGTGAAACCGCTCCTACCCTCATAGTAGGTATTCATAATGTGATATACCGTGTTACGGTTTCGACGTATTTTGTTTATTTTCTCTAACAATGGGTTTGGATAGGAATAAAGGTTTCTTCTATCTTTTGAATCTCGCTTTCTTTTTGAACTTGTTCTAAAATGAGAATTAAGAACCAAAATTCTAGTTAAAATTGTATTTAAGGGGAAAGCCTCCTTTTGTTTTTTTATCAAGGTTCCTTTATTTCTCTTTTTATCTAACCTTAACAAAATTTTCTTGGGTCTTCTTTTTTCTTTTTCCAATTGCACCCTTTTTTTTCGAATTTCCTTGAGTTTTAGATAACGTTCCTTGTGAGAACGAATCCAACTCTCTCTTTCCTCATTGACTCGGATAATCATGCCCCTCTTTCTCAGCTTGTGAACTCGCCTTAATATTCTGGTAGTTTCCTGCCAGTCAAGAGTCAAGTAAGCAGATACCCGGTAAAGTTTAAAAGCTCGCGACATAGAGTTACTGGGGATGTACTGTGGCGCTCGAAAATAAGGAGCCATTTTTTGAAGTATTCTCAAAGTTTTCCCTAATAGACTCTTTTCGAAACATTGCCGTCTAAGCTTTTGTTTTTCCTGGCTTTCCCGTTCCAGTTTCTGGCGTTCGAGTATCAAATACTGCTCTTTCTGATTTAAAGGCCTTAAGTCTTTAAAAAACAACCACATTGTTTGCAGGTGCTCTTCCTCGTCAACCCTCTGTTCCGCTGCTGTTTTCGTCAATTTATGGTTATACCAAAAAGCTCCGCGAGAAGGTCCATCCCAGACGGGGTCATTTTCCCTTTTCTTTCCTCCCGACGGGTGCATTTGGTCAAAGATGGTCTCAGAAAATGATCGCAACACTTTCGGAGTGTATTTGAATTGAAAGAGCTTTCTCCGTATGTCCAATGCATCCCTAAAAGGAGATCCGCTTTTTAGCTTCTGTACTCTTTTTCTTAATTCCTTGTTGAGACTGGCCTTTTTCTTTGCATTTCGTAAAACCCAAAGGGTGTACAATCTATCCCTATCGGGGAGTAGCTTTTTTTTTCTAAACAAAGAAAGTTTTCCTTCAATCATTTTATAAAAAGTGATTAAAGAAAGTGGATATGTGAAAGAGGTCCGTTCTTTTCCATCGCTTTGACATTTATAAAAACCAAATTGTGAAAACCCCCCCCTTTTTACACTATATTCGTAGAAAGAAGTTTTGATGTAGCGGTAAGGTAGAACCCACCTCCTAGGGTTGAAAAAGAAATGGGAAAAACCGCGGAAAATGGCGCTAAAAACAAAATTGTGGTTGAACAAAAACCACTTAAGGAACTTCAAATGGGGAATATACACGGAAAAGAAATTGAAAAAGTAGAGGTAAAAAGGTTTTACCACGACCAAAAAGGGAGAAAAAAGGGGCTCGATTCGGTTCAAAAAGCGACTAGAATACGAAAACAAGTCGAAAAGGTAACCATAACAGAATTTCAACCGGTTGAAAAGGTAACCAGAATAGAATTTCAACCGGTTGAAAAGGAAAGCATAAAATGAAAAGGACTCGAAAAAGCAATCCGAAAAGAAAGTATAAAGGGTATTTTCAAATCCTTTTTCTTCATCCATATCCCAAATTTCTTGATTCTCTTCCTCGTCGAGATCCCAAATTTCTTGATTCTCTTCCTCTACAGCCCTTTTTTTTTCTTCGTCAGCTGACTTTTCGTCTTTCTTTTGTTCTTCCTTTTCGTCTTTCTTTTGTTCTTCTTCGAAGTCCTCTAATGGATAGAATCTATCTTCTATTTCTCTTTGCACTTTGGCTTCTTCCTCTAGGCGTGACATCCTTGCTAGTTCGACTGCATTAGGCGCTGATGGACTGTGCGGAACAAAAGGTGTGGGGGATTTTCCCAACAAATACAGCGCAACGATAAAAAGAATCGTAGCTAACATTTGAATCATCTCATCGATTGTTTGTGACTCACGATAGATCCCGGGTTTCATAACAGGATCCGGTTTATACTCAAATATTTTTGCTATAGATATAGTCCGGGATCTGATCTTCTTGATCTTATCTTGCAGGTACAGTTGATGAGTAAGAATCAGAAAAGCCGAATAATTTTTCTGTAGCCATAATGTTAAAAATTGAACCCATTTGATACAAATCAAGTGCCCGATGACCCAAACAAAAAAAGTAGTAGATAAAAATAAGACTTTAAATCGGCATTGTACTAAGTATCCTATCAGCATTCTCGCGAAGATCGCGTTAGGAAAAAAGGTATAATTTAATAATCTATAACTTAAACCATAAACAAATGCTAGGGTCTGATCTCGCTGTGGAGTTGAAAAAGATTTAGGTATAAAAATATCCAGATGATGATTCGTCCAGAAAAAGTGATATAACATAAGGCAAAGAGCGAGTATTATTTTACTATAAAAATTGCTAAGGGCATTATAAAAAGGCAAATAATAAATAAATAAGTATCCTACCAAATGCCCCAGAGTAAACCCATAGCTTAGTGCTCTCGCCTTACCAGTCCCCTCATCGTCTTGACAAATCCAATATCGGATAAGAAAAAGGTAACTTGTGAGTTTTGAAAATGTGATTAGTACTCCGTAAAACAGCCCGAAAATAAGGGCTGCCCGAATTTCAATACGTCTACTCGTAAGATGATGCATAGTTAAAGTTCCTCCCCGTTTTGGGAAAAAAAAGAGTAATAGTCTGTTCTGAAGAACAGAAAGGTAATCAGAATCTCCATGAGATTCATAGTTGCATTACTTATAGCTTCCTTGTTCGTAGACAAAGCTCATTCGGAATTGTCTTTCATTCTAAGGCATACCTCGTATCCATGCGCTTCATATTCGCCTGGAGTTCGCATCCCAAATTTCTTGATTCTATTCCTCAACTTCAAAAAGTTTCTTACATTAATATCAACTCAAAATTGAGTAGAAAAGGGGAATCTCTTATTTAAGATATCCCCCCACCCCTCTTTTTTGATTTTCACATGCGGTTTTATGGGGAAAAAAGAATCCCCATCCATTTTGAGGATTTTTTTGTTTTCTTATTATCTGTTGGCATAGAAAAAAAACGAAAAAAACTTTTTGAATTCCCGGTAGAAAGCGATTTCCCTAATGAAAAAGCTTTCAACGCCGCCGAATGCCCTTTTCCTTTCCAGATATTTTTCCGAATTCGCTTTTTTGAACTAGAAAGACGTTTTTTGGGAACTGTCATTTTGAAAAAAGGTTCTTCATTGCTATAGTGAAATGTCAATGACATCTATATTTTATTTCTCGGGAGAATCTCTTTTTTCATTTAAGAGACCCCCCTTTTCTTTTTTCTTTTGAGTCTTCTCCAAATCACGTAGCCCAAAACGACCATCAAGATCAAGATGACTAGACGTAAAAAGATAAAGGGAGCTGTTTTCCTTGAGGTACATAGAAAGGATATAACCATGCGTATCCTTTGGCATTCCATCTCTGCATAGCGCGTAGCCAGGCGTATCCTTCGGCATAGAATCTCTGCCTTGGTTTCTTTCACATTCTTAGCCCAATCCCACATCGGGACTCCTATGGTCCCGTGCAACGGTGGCCAAACACAAATCTCGGCATCGGGCAAAAGACCGCGTGGAGCTTGTGGATCCATGCGGCTAACCCATAATGACCAAGTTTTCCAAAAGTGCAGTTCGGAGACAAAGATATGCACTTTGATCGTCATGGTACCTCCTTTTGAAAAATAGAAAAATGTTTTTTTTGATCGCCCATGCCCATTTTGATGAATTTATCATATTATCCTATTTTATCCTCCTAATTGATTTCTACTCTACCTTCCCGGAGTTCATACTCCAGAGAACTCCATTAATTAATGAAATGAAAAGAGTTCTGTGGATTCATCCCAATCTCCTTATTTTAGAATCGCACTGGAAATTATGGAAAGACAATTCCTATTTGAGATAGCTATTTGTGCAAGCATTTTACGATTAAGAAGCAACTGTTCCTTGTGCAGATTAGTTATTAATTGACTATAACTATAAGATACTACATTTTGGCGAATTACTCCATTTATCCGAGTGATCCACAAACGACGAAAATCCCTCTTTTTCTTATCTCTATCACGATGAGCCGAAGCCAAAGCTCTTATTGTCTGTTGAGCAATAAGTCGAGTAAGCCTTGAATGAGCTCCTCGAGCGCCTGATGCAAATAAACGTGTTTTTGCTCTACGTCTCCGAGCTATATAGCCTCGCTTAATTCTGGTCATTAAATTAAATAAATGAAATTTTGACGAATAACTAATGGTAATGGATTTTTTTTTCAGTTATTCTTTTCCCTTTCCTAGTTTATTAATAACAAAACGCATTTTTCCTATGTATAAAATCAAAATTCCAATGGCTTTTGCTACGATAACCTTCCCGACCACGATTTTTTTCTAAGCATTGCACCTTGATATAAAAAAGGATATTGATACTAAATACAAAAAAGACCTAGTAATAAAAAAGAGTAAATAGAAAGAAGTCAATAATGAAATAGTGGGTTCCATCGTTTCTATGGTTATTTCTTATTCTTAAACGGTTAGGTCTCCTCTATACACCGGAGCCCCCTCTTTCATTTAATCAATGCTATTGGTAACTTGTACAGTTCACACTCTTCGGCTCTACCTATAAACTATTCAGTAATAGATCTTTCACAACGAGATCTACCTATACAGTAACGGTATTTAATTAGAAAGATTTGCTGGATAGCTGACCCTCTTAGTCCGTTCTTGCAAGAATAGAGGTATACTCTTTCTGCTTTTTAAATAGGATTTCCCCCGCTTAATCGGATAAGCATTTGCTACCAATGGAGAATTTTTTCTCATCTTAAATTCAAAATGAAGGTGATTGGATTTGAACCAATGAAAACCATAAATTTCAGACCCAGTAGAAGAATATGATAAGATAGGATCTATTTTCTTAGATAGAAAATGGAGTTCATTCTATTTTATTCTCCGGTACTGATCGTTGATACTGGAAAATGATTTTCCGAGTCCATGATCTGAACGAGTCACACATACACCTTACTACATCTTCCTCGGCGCTGAGGGCATCCCCTAAGAGCGGGGGTTTTCTTGGTTTTTCTGACTGGCTGTCTTGAGTTTCTAAGAAGTTGGTTACTAGTTGGCATGCTAAACCGTATACCTAATGTACTGGTTTAGATCCATCCTAACCGGAAGCTTCTCAATTTCTTCTATTTACTAGATGAATAGAATTGAAAAGGAAATCCGGTAAGAGTTTGGACAAAATTTTTCTTTGTTTCTGTTAGTTAATAGGCGATCTCAATCTCCTGGGGTGTATCAAGAGGTCCCGCCTCTTCATTGGTTTCGTCAGGTTCCTATTCCTTTTTTTTTTTATTCTTCATCTTCGTCTTCGGAAACATATACCCCATCACTAACTCCATCCTTGATCTTCCTCTTCGGAAACATATACCCCATCAATAATTCCATAAGCGATCGCTTCTGTTGGTGACATAAAAGTATCCCTTTCCAGGTCTACAACTACAACCCAAGCAGGTTTGTTTGTTCTCTGGATATAAATTTGTGTGACGCAGTTGCGCAATTTTAAGAATGTATGCCCTTCCAAATTAACTTCCGAAAACCGGTCGTCAAAATCCTTCACACGAGGTTGATGGATCATTACCCTGATGATACGTATGATAAGGTCTTCTTTCATCTCCCACGATAAGGCCGAGAATAGAAGATAAAGAATAAGAAAAAAAAGAATTGAACAACCGTACAGGCATCTTTTGCACATTGCATACGGCTTTACAATGGAATTTGCTTTGAATTTCCCTCGACGAAAGGGAAAAGAGGGGCCTATCAGACCCAGGTCGTTAAATGATCCACTTACCACCCTTCCTTTCGAAGAAGTTCAAAAATACTATGATGGCTCCGCTGCTTTATATATTTCTTTCGTCTGTGATTCAACAATCCCAAAGTTTTTTGACTCTTTTATGATATAAAGATTGTTAATATAAGAGCTTTCTGGTGTGAAAACAAAAAGGTTTGGTACGCTTAAAAGGGTCCCCAATAGATAAGATTCAATTGGGGATGCCCCGTATTTCATACTACTCTTTCGATACATAATCTAATGTTTTGAAAAAAAAACAAAAAAAAAAGTTTTCTCGTATCGAATTCAAAGTGCCATGCTATTATTACTTAATATTCATATTTCATATGGCGAAGGCATAGTCTTCTTTTTCTTTCAAATAAAAAACGAAACTCATTGGCGCCAAGCGTTAGGGAATGCGCAACGTTGTGTAACGGTTCCTCCGAGCAGGACAACGGATGCCATCGAAGCGGCTATTCCCAGGCATATTGTCTTTACGTCTGGTTCCACAAAGCCAATAGTATCATAAATAGCCAGCCCGGGAATTATAAATCCGCCAAGACAGTTTATATACAAGGTTTGAGTCCAGAAAGGATCTTCTATATTGAGATGTATCATAAGACCCACGATGTTATTTGCAACCTCCTGTTCCAGGTCTTTGCCTAAAAAAAGGAGTCTTTGGCGATAAAGGCGGTTAATTAGGATAAAATTGTATCCCTTAGGAGCCGTACATGCATCTTTTGATGCATACGGTTCACCAAACGGTTCAACAAAAACCGTGAAAAAAAAAGAATCAATGTGTAGATTCAAGCCCTCTTTTAAACTTATCAAACTCATTTCTCATTGATATACTCTTTTATCGAGATCCAATCCAAATCACGATATTTTTTTCTTGTTCCTGAACAGGCCGGGCTTCGTCAATTCTTTTAGGTTTCTGCTCTGCTTCGAGTAAAGATCTGCCCGATTTCTATTTGCACATATAGTACAAATGCTACCAATACCGCCTCTTTTTGCTACGACTTCTTTTTTTTTTTCAATTCATTTCATGTCTTCCGTCGAATATTTGGCATGTTTGTCATATTACTCGATTGATTCCTTGTGATCATTCCTATTTCTATTTCTTAATAATGAATTCTTTTCATTTCATTAAAAGAATATATATATAATTGACTTACTTAGGATACAAATAGAAATCCTAGATAGCTAGAGTACGGAAGTACGGATTGGTGCTTTTTCTAAACGGAGCCTGGATACTTCATTTTAGTGGTTCAACCAAGCCAACCATAAATTCTTCTAATTGAGAAAGAATATTCATCTGGATACCCCCCAAAACGCATCTAATTGCACTTCATTTCACTTCACGCTTCCTCTGATAATTCGAAAATTTTTCTTGGGCGAAGGGGAGGATATCTCGATCGGGGGAGAAAATGGGGAAATCCCATACGACCCAATAGATCTGACAAGTCGCACTATAAGTCAACCCAAGTAGCCTTTTCCTCCATGCTGTCAAGTTCTTCAACTACGGAATCGGGCTCGGGGTCGGGATTGGGATTTAGAAAAGGTACTTTAGGAACACCCACTGGCATAGAAATGAAATGGACTTAATTCTTTATTTAAGGACTCTAATGTACTTTGATGTGGAAGCGCGAACGTGTGGTGTCATGTCTTTCTTTCTTCTATGAATAATGAAGACTACAGGCTCTTATCCTATATTTCATTTATCCACAGATCTTTCTTATTCAAAAGATCATTAGAGAATGAATAAAGGAAAATTTGTACGAAAATGTAGGCCTTTTAAAACAAATAGGGAAGCATTCTCCTCATAGAAAATGGGACCAATCCCCATTGCGTATTGATCCTTATCGGGTCTAAAATAGACCTGCTTCTCTTTGTTCCTACGAAACAAACTGTTTCTTTATTACTAAAAGAAGAAAACAAACATGAATCTTTAATCTTTCTCCGCTAAAGAATTTGCGGTAAAAGAGGGGGGGCCTCTTTTTCCAATGCAATCAAGTTATTTATTGTCTCTTTTCTATTGATATAAGGGGTATTTCCATGGGTTTGCCTTGGTATCGTGTTCATACCGTTGTATTGAATGATCCCGGCCGTTTGCTTTCTGTCCATATAATGCATACAGCGCTAGTTGCTGGTTGGGCCGGCTCGATGGCTTTATATGAATTGGCAGTTTTTGACCCCTCTGACCCTGTTCTTGATCCAATGTGGAGACAAGGTATGTTTGTTATCCCTTTCATGACTCGTTTAGGAATAACCAATTCATGGGGTGGTTGGAGTATCACAGGAGGGACTATTACGAATTCGGGTATTTGGAGTTACGAAGGTGTGGCCGGTGCACATATTGTGTTATCTGGCTTGTGCTTCTTGGCAGCTATCTGGCATTGGGTATATTGGGATCTAGAAATCTTTTCTGATGAACGTACGGGAAAACCCTCTTTGGATTTGCCGAAGATCTTTGGAATTCATTTATTTCTCTCAGGGGTGGCTTGCTTTGGTTTTGGTGCATTTC